TACTGGATAATTCATGGGTAGAGCCAAAAAGTTTGAACTGTACAAGTTATCAATAACATTCAGTAAATGAAGTAAAGGGCTCCGGTGTATAGAGAGGACCTCACCGTTTAAGAAATAACCATAGAAACGAAGGAACCCACTATTTCTTTATTCATCTATATTTAAGTTGAATTTACATTTCTTTTTTATTTGTTTGATACACCAATACAATTTCTTATTTTTTTGTCTTGTTTCAAGGCAAAATAAATGTCTAAAAAAAAGAAAAAATCGTGGTCGGGAAGGTTATAGTAGCAAAAGCCATTGGAATTTTTATTTTATACATTGGAAAATTACGTTTTGTTATTAATAGATCGATCAGGAAGGGAAAAAAGAATAACTCAAAGAAAGAAAATCAATTAGTTATTCATCAAAGTTTCATTTATTCAATGACTAGGGTTAGACGAGGATATATAGCTCGGAAACGTAGAAAAAAAAGTTGTTTATCCCGTCAAGGGGCTCATTCAAAACTTACTCGAACTATTGCTCAACAGAAAAAAAGGGCTTTGGTTTCGGCTCAGCGGGATAGAGATAGGAAAAAGAGAGATTTTCGTCGTTTGTGGATCACTCGGATAAACGCAGTAATTCGCAAAAAAGGGCTATACTCTAGTTCTAGTTATAGTAAATTTATAAATGATCTGCGCAAGAGACAATCGCTTCTTAATCGTAAAATACTTGCGCAAATAGCTATATTAAATAGGAATTGTCTTTATATGATTTGATTTCCAATGAGGTCATAAAAAAAGAAGATTGGAAAGAATCCATCCCCCAAAATTATTTAAATCAAGTCCCCCGGAGAATAAACTCCGGGAGGGTAGAGTAGAAATTAGTCTGATAAAATACAATCCATAAAAAAAATCAAAAAACCTATTCAAAAAAAAAATTCCCCGATTTTTTATTATCCTACGACACAGCAATCAAATCTAGATTCTCATATTTTTTAAAACAAACCAGCAACCCATTTTTGAGTTAAGATTAGAATTTGTTTTTGATTCAATTATCAATTGTATAAAGACCTATTTTTTTCTAAAAAAACCTATTTTTTTTTTTCGGTTCTAAAATTATCAGTTCTAGTAGTCGACTTGATTCTTTCAAATTTTTTATTTTTGTTTCTAAATTTATCAGTTCTAGTAGTCGGCTTGATTCTTTCAAATTTTTTATTTTTGTTTCTAAATTTATCAGTTCTAGTAGTCGGCTTGATTCTTTCAAATTTTTTGCGATTAGTAATAAAAGGTAACAAAGATAAGATACGAGCTTTTTTTATAGCAAGAGTAATTAATCGTTGTTGTTTCAAGGTCAATCTAGTTACACGCCTAGATAATATTTTTCCCCGTTCACTAATAAATTCACTAAGTAAATTCGTGTTTCTATAATCAATTCGATCCCCTGGTTGGATCGGGGACAAACGTCTACGAAAAGGTCGCTTGCGTTTAATAAGGAGTCGCTTAGATTTATTCATAGTTTGTTTAGTTTATTCCTTAATATAAAATATAATATACCGAAAATCCTATTTCGGTTGGACATAAAAAAAAAATTCGAATTAAGAAATAGGATTTGGTTTGTTTATTTCTATTTTATATATTTATTTCTATATATATATTTTTATTTATAAAATAAAAATAAATATATAAAATAGAAATTTGATATTTCTATAATATTTATATAAATATATAATTTATTTATATAAAATAGAACGAAAATAGTTTTGTCCCCTTCCTTGAAAGAATGATAGGCAGACGTTCGGTTCGATCTATTTCTTTATCTCTCCATGAATTGTATGTCTGTAACAATAGGGACAGAATTTTCGCAATTCCAACCGACTAGGCGTATTGTGTCGATTCTTTTGAGTAATATATCTGGAAATGCCCCTTGATTCCTTATTAACACTCTTTCGAACACAACCGGTACATTCCAAAATAACTTTTACTCGGGCATCTTTACCCTCAGCCATCAACCTAACCTCCTTTGGATTTTTGATTCAAGCCACCTTTCTATTATTATTTTCGTCCCGAAGTGAAGAAGAAAGGAAAATCAAAAAATAGAAGTTTCTAACTCGAAATACAAATACAATTAGAAAGATTTCGTTGCAATCACAATCAATAGAGTAATTATAGTAAATAAATTTAAGAAATACTCCGTAATCAAAAGGTTTCTAACTATATTTCTAATCACAATATCTCATTTTAATAGCCTGTATGATACCTATTACCCTAGATTCACATTTTCGTTTCCACTCTCCCCCTTTTTTTAGAGATTTTCATTCGAACCGGATCCCAAGTTTTGATGAGGTTGAATCTACTTTTCGTCTTTCTCCCCTCGAATATTTTTATATTATTAAAATAAGGGGGGGATTAATCACAGATAGTTGATTCTATCTCTAATCTTCGTTACCCCCTTACCACGTCAAAAACTAGAATTAAAAAAAGGGGAATGTCAGCGCATCTGGGAAAAAACGATTGATTTCTATTAATAGACCGGCTAAAGCCCCAAACCATAGAGTACTTAGGACCGGTGCCACGGAAAGATATGTTTTTAGATCCCGCATTGAAAATCCTCCTTCGTTTTTTTTTCTTTAATGTAATATATAAAAGAAAGGCAATACATATCTAATCTACGATCAGATGCATAGATAGTTTAAAGTTAAAAAAGACTACTTTTGTTTGTACACAAAATCCCTAAGCTAAGTCAAATTAAAATAAATGTACAACGATCCGGTAGATAAAATATTTTTTTTTTTTCAGAAAATAGAGTAGCATGCCCCTTCCTGCTGAGCATTCCCGAAAAGTATTTTTTAATTTACGACGGGTTTTTCATATATATCAAAATATTTTTATTATACCTTATATGATATGAGACCAAAAAGAGGAAATGGCAAGATAAATTATGTATATAGGAAATAGCGATGTGGAAAACAAGACAAGGATTCTTTACAATTACACTATAAAAACCAATTGAATTGAAAGGGATGTAGCGCAGCTTGGTAGCGCGTTTGTTTTGGGTACAAAATGTCACGGGTTCAAATCCCGTCATCCCTACCTAATTACTTTTCCTCTGAGAAGTAAGGAGGAATTTCATTTTAATTAAAATCGATTAAAAACAGAATTTCTCATTTTTTTTTATCATACTCTATATGAAGTATATGCATGCAGGATGCAGATGTAGTTTTTTGTTACAAAAAGGTTTCTTTACAGTCTTATCTATTATGATAAGAAAGCGCTCTTAGTTCAGTTCGGTAGAACGTGGGTCTCCAAAACCCGATGTCGTAGGTTCAAATCCTACAGAGCGCGATTCCATTCTTGTTAGGTCGAATCGAATTAATTATCGAATTAGACTGAAATAACTGAGCAGTAATCTAGATTTGACCTCCTACTTTCTCTAATCTACAGGAGGTCAATTAAAAAAATATTTGTTAATTAATCTAATTAATCAAAAGCCCAACTGATCACCACGTCTGTATTGTAAATATGCGGTTACGAATAATCCAGCCAAAGTAATAGGAATTAGACCTAAGACAATTCCAAATAGAAAAACTTCAATCATTTCAATTCCTTTGAAAAAAAAAGAAAAAGGTAATATCTATCTCTAAATATTAATCTGAATTGCCCATGAATCTCAATAACCAAAAATTATCAATTGACGCGATAAAGAGCTAAAAAATATATGGAATCCCACATAAAGATTTCTTGAGTTGTTCATTCGATTAACTTCAAATAAGTCCTATCTTACTCAGAACTATAAATAAAACGGAAGTTATAATTAAAGTCAATAGTAAAAAACGCAAAAAATTAATTATCCTAGTTATAGTAGGTATATTAAGCATGAAGGAACTAAATTAAATATGTTCTTTTTTTTTTTTAATTAAACTAAACTAAATTTGTGTATATCAAGGTACTTGCCTAAGTTTCCATTTTGAAAGATCGGGGGGAGAATAAGTAAAAATATGAATTCTAAAGAAGGAGTTCAATTGAAAGTTTTTGATTTATCAATTATTAACTATTAGATTATAGATTTCACTAACAAAGATAAAGTAAGAGCGGTAGAAAAAAAAACGAAAAAATGGAAGCAAAAGGGGGAAGAAAAGATAATAAGAAATGGCATCGAAGTATTTATTTTAGAATATATATATTTTTCGAATAAGTCAATAAACTCAAATTTATATTGTGATTGTGTTGTGAATCTTTTATTGAATCTTTCTAATTTATCTAACTGATTGGAATTTCAGATAAAACTTGTACCTAGTTGTATTACACAATACAACTTGTATATTTTGTAGATATATATTATTGTTATTATAGAATTATATTTCGAATTATTTTATATAATATTTTTATATTATTTAATTTTTGAATATTAGTTTTTTATTTTTTTCCATGGGGAGAGATGGCTGAGTGGACGAAAGCGTCGGATTGCTAATCCGTTGTACGATTCATTCGTACCGAGGGTTCGAATCCCTCTCTTTCCGTTTCCATTAATGACTTAATAGTTGATTTATCTTTCGAATTTTTTCAATCTTTTTGATTTTTTCAAAAAAATTACAAATTATATATAATTACAAATATCAAATAGAATTTTTTTCTATTTTTTTTTCATCTATTTTTATTTCTAATTTTATAAAATGAAAAATCAAGTAAAGAAACCCCCCTTTATTCTTCGCGTCCAGGATTGCGTCCTGGATCATTAGATAGAAATCCGAAAATGAAGAGAGAAACAAAGAATATCACTACTGTGTAAACAAAGAGTTTGAGAGTAAGCATTACACAATCTCCAAGATTATTATTATTTTTTTTTTGAAAAAAGAGAATAGAGAATCTATTTTTATACCGCATATCCTATTTTGATACCGAAAACCAAAGAAGGTAGTTTTTAGAAATCGAAAAGAATTTTTTTTATACCCACCTGTGGAGGATCACAATAAGGTTTTTCATTCACGGAAAATCAAAATAGTTAGAATGGTAAAAGGAGGCGATCCGAATCGCGGTTATCCAAGAATTCTCATGTTTGAATCAAGAGTTCATACTGTAAGATTTGTCTGATCTTATCAATTATTAGTATTCGCATCATTTTTCTCGAAAAAATCATTCATTTTTCTAGGACAAGATGAAAGATTTCATCGAAAGCTTACAGCAGCTTGCCAAACAAAGGCTAAGAGAAAAAAGAGTACAGGTATGACTGGCATAAAATCTACGATTGGACTCAAAAAATCGTAGGCTTCAGGTAATTTGACTAAGAAAAAACTACTCGAATAAAGGGCAGAATTAAGACAGATCAAACTTAAGATATTAAGCATAACAGACATTTTGTTTTTAAGATAATTGTATTTTGATTGAGTTCTTCATAGAAGGAAAAAATGAAGAAAATAAAAAAAGAAAGATCAAAAATCCTTCTTTTTTTTTTTTTGAACTTACTCACTCAACCAAAAAACTTTCCATTCTCTTTTGAGAATAGAAAAAATTCTACTTTCATACAATATCTTAATGTAATTATATGTAATGATCAATAAATTCAGGATAATTCTATATCTACATGCGTCAAAATACTAACAATAGAATCTAATTTTTTCTTTAGCTATTTTGGCTGGAATTGACGAACAATCAATAACAACATTAGTCTTTATTAGTGTCGAATAGAAATCAAAGTGGGGCGTGGCCAAGTGGTAAGGCGTCGGGTTTTGGTCCCGCTATTCGAAGGTTCGAATCCTTCCGTCCCAGAGTAAGGGCATGTGTAATTCTAGTAAATAATTCAAATTGTATTTTTCCAATCGATTTTTTCATTTTTATTGTTTTTATTGGATGTAAAACAAATTGGAATTTTTTTTCATTATTGAAATTGAAAAAAAAAAAATGAAAAATAACTTAATATATATTCTAAATCTTATGTGCCGACTGTCCTAACTGAACTAATGACTATTCATGATTCTATAACTTAATCAACCGCATAGCGGTTCCAAATTCGAGGAATGTTATGGTAAAACTTCGTTTGAAACGATGTGGTAGAAAGCAACGTGCGACTTGAAGGACATGATCTGTTGTGGATTCTTATATCCACCATTCTATAATCTAATTAAGGGATGCTCTTGACTCGACATCCTTTGTTCTCCTCCACTCGAACCCGCATTTTTTGTTGGGGTGTGATGGAAATAGTACATGATGGAGCTCGAGTAGAAAGTATTGATTCATTTCTTAAGGGGAAAGGGTCTAGGGTTAATGTTAATCAATAAGTTGGAACAACTTCGTAAGTATATCTTTGACAGAGATACCGAAAGGACCCCAATCAGGCAAGTTTCAAATCTTAAAGGAAATTTTGTTGGGATTGATAAAACCTTTTCGATAAAAATTATATATATCGTGTGGGAATCCGCCGTTCATATGATTCTTTGATAGAAAGAAATAACAAAAAGGTATGTTGCTATCATTTTTGAAAGGATTAAAAATCAACGAAGTAAGGTCTAAACCTAATGATTCAAAACAAAGATAAAAGATTCCGGAACAAGGAAACATCCTTTTATTTTCTATTTTCATATTGGATTGTCGCACCAATTAACAATTGGATTTGAATCAGAATGCAGAATTCAAATCGATTCTAAATGAGACAAAAAAGGGTATTCGAGACTGCTCAATAAATGAAATGCCAAAGGATTTTTTTTTTGGCTATTTGAAAGTTATTTAACTTGAGTTATGAGTATACAAATGATTTTCTTTTTTTAGGAAAGAAAAAGGACTTAATTCTTCATTTAATTCATTTGATGATTTTATGGACTTTTTTGATTTGCCATTCTAATACATAACTTCGAATCATTTTTCTCGAGCCGTACGAGGAGAAAACTTCCTATACGTTTCCAAGGGGGGTTGCTGTTGATCTAATCTATCCCAATGAGCCGTCTATCGAATCGTTGCAATTGATGTTCGGTCCAGAAGAGAGGGAAGAGATCTGCGAAAAGTGGGTTTTTATGATCCAATAAGGAATCAAACTTATTTAAACGTTCCTGCTATTCTATATTTTCTTGAAAAAGGCGCTCAACCTACGGAAACCGTTTATGATATTTTAAAGAGGGCAGAGGTTTTTAAAGAATTTTGACTTAATTAAAGGAAGTTCAATTAATGAAATAAAAAAAAAAGAGAGAATGAGGTTCTAGCTTGGTATAACTTTTTTTATTCTTCCTTTTCTATTCATCTATTTATGTAGATTTTTTATGTAGTGCCAATCCAACACAAGTTTTTTTTTGTTATACTTAACTTATATTTTTCTCTTTATATTTCAATTTCATAATTTCTATACTATATTCTATTTATTATTAATTATTATTATTAAATTATGAAATGAAATTTTTTTTCTTTTTACATTGTAATTGTAGTAATTGTATTTTTTATATTGACAAGAGTGTATTGAACAAATATAATTAATTCAATCGTGAAGTAAAAATCAATAAAAAGTGGTATGTCTTCTGCCCAATACATAGGTTTTTTT